GACATGAAGGGGAAATTGTGCAGATTTAGCAATGGAACCAGCAAATAATAGAACAGCACACAAAGTAAGAAATAAAGGATTTACTTCGTATAATTAGTAACTAATCCTAACATTGAAGTACTAAAAAAACTCATAGAAGTGAAAAATTTCAAATAAGATTGATCATGAGTCATACAATTATCACTATAAAAAAAAAAGAACCGAAATTCTAACGGTAGTGATTAATATTGACATAATAAAGGTCTAATCCACCCATATTGATATATCTGTTGCATAAAAAGTTTTTTAATTCTTAGTTTCCTAATTGATTTTTATTGTTTCCGATTCACCGGATCTTACCTCTTTGAGAGGAATAATTAATATGAATTAATAAAAACCATTTTTAAGTTAATTCGAGGAAATATAAAAAGTAAAAAAACCTTATATATTTATTATATTTCTTTTTTTTTTTTTTCGAAGATAATATTCATTATTCATTAGCAAATAAATCAAATAAATATGTGAATATAATAGGAAGGAAGAACTTCTTTTGAACAATATATGTCTTTCACATCCAACTAGAACAATAAGGAATTCTTTTTAAATGGCAGTTCCAAAAAAGCGCATTTCTACATCAAAAAAGCATATTCGTAAAAATATTTGGAAAAGGAAGGGATATTGGACCGCTTTAAAAGCTTTTTCATTAGGTAAATCTCTTTTGACTGGAAATTCAAAAAGTTTTTTTGTGCAACAAAAAAAAAATAAGTAATAAAGTTGCAATCGTCTGAATGCATTCAAAAATTGACTCATTTATTCTTTATTCACGCAAGTCACTAGATAGTAGAAATTTTATATTTTATTTTATAGGATGATTTTATAGGAAATAAAAAATGAAACTCAGCTTACTTTTTTATCTTTTATTTTCTAGTCGTTGCTTTTAGATTAGTTACTAAATTCAGTAAAAAAAGAACTAACCCCCTTTACTGAATTTAGTAAATACAAATACTTTTTTATCAAAAAAAATATTTGTTGCTGACAAACGAATGAACACAATAAAAGATTTTTTGCGTGAGTTTTTTAATTTCCCGGACGGGAAAGCTTAGTTTCCCCATTAAACGCATTTTTGTTACATTTACTAGAAAAATACGACAATTTTTCGTTTTATCTCTATTTTTTATCTATAGTATAGACGTTTTCGATAGGGGTCTTAAGATATTTAGTTAAGTGAAATTAACCAACAGTTTGAAATACTTTCAAATAACTTTATTTTTTTTGTAGGAATTAATATATAAATTACTGATATATCTCCTACTATCAACTCAATTAAATCAAAAATTTAGTAAGAGCTTTTAATAAGAACAATGTATCTAGTTTGGATGTCTTCTTTTTCTGTTTTTTCTTCATTGATAACCTAAAATAAATTCTTTTGTTCCATTTGATTCCCGAAAAAAAGATAAAAGATTCATTAAAATTGAAAAAGTAAAACAAAACTATTTTTGAGTTATATCCCTTTATCGACTCTTACTTGAGATTTTAGGTTCGAATTCTAATTATCTAGTTACAATATAATAAAATTCTAGAGTAGACGAAAACCCACGAAAACCCCTTAAGTCCCTAAGTTAAAATCCCTATAAAGAAACTCAAAAAATTACTCTTAATGGACTGCTAAATTCTCGACGATTTTTTATTCATTAGCTATTATAAGTTGAACACAAGCCGCTATGGTGAAATTGGTAGACACGCTGCTCTTAGGAAGCAGTGCTAGAGCATCTCGGTTCGAGTCCGAGTAGCGGCATGTCACCCTTTCACTTTTAATTTTTAAAATAATAAATAGATTCTATAATTAATTCAACTCAAGAGTTGAATTTAAGCAACGCATTTTTTAAGATTTTGTATGATATTTTCAACCTTAGAACATATATTAACACATATTTCCTTTTCAATTCTTTCAATCGTAATTCTAATTCGTTTAACAACCTTTTTTTTTGTCGATGAAGTGGTACAATTATCTCATTTGTCCGAAAAGGGCCTACTAGTTAGTTTTTTCTGTATAACAGGGTTATTAGTTACGCGTTGGATTTATTCGGGTCATTTTCCACTAAGTGATTTATATGAATCACTAATCTTCCTATCCTGGAGTTTTTCCCTTATTCATATAATTCTATATTTCAAAAAAAAAAAAATTTTATTAAACATAATAACGAGTTCAAGTGCTGTTTTTACTCAAGGCTTTTCAATGTCAGGACTTTTAACTGAAATACACCAACCTTCAGTATTAGTACCTGCTCTTCAATCCGAATGGTTAATGATGCACGTAACAATGATGATATTGGGTTATGCATCCCTTTTATGTGGATCATTATTATCAGCAGCACTTCTAGTGATTACATTTCGAAAAAGCATAAAAATTTTCTTTCTTTTTTGTCAAAGTCAATTTTTATTACACGATTCATTTACCCTTAGTAAAATTGAATACATCGGTGAAAGAAATAACCTTTTTAAAATAAAAAAAAATTATTTTTCTTTCGACAAGAATTATTACAGATTGCAATTGATTCAAGAATTGGATTATTGGAGTTATCGGGTTATTAGTTTAGGGTTTCTATTTTTAACCATAGGTATTCTTTCGGGAGCAGTATGGGCTAATGAAGCATGGGGGTCGTATTGGAATTGGGACCCAAAAGAAACGTGGGCATTTATTACTTGGATCATATTCGCGATTTATTTACATACTCGAACAAATCGAAACTTGCAAGGAGAAAATTCGGCAATTATAGCGTCTATGGGCTTTCTTATAATTTGGATATGCTATTTTGGGGTCAATCTATTTGGAGTAGGGTTGCATAGTTATGGTTCCTTTAACATATAATTAAAGTCATGAATGCATCTTACGACTACAACAGAGTATGTTGCATATAAAACCAAAACCACATGGATACGAACCGTATGAATCAATACAATATTGTATTGATTCATACGGTTCGTATCCATGTGGTTTTCAATTTTCTTTACTTAAAATAAAATAAAAATAACTTCTAAATTATTTTTTAATCATAGCATTTTTAAGTTTAGTTATGAAAACCGTTTAGAAAATAAGTAGATATAAAAATTTCTACCCTATCAACCGACAGTGAAAAGATTAAATCTGGGTACATACCAATACTTAGGGCGAGTAAAAAGAGAGAAATTTGAATAAACAAAACAACTCTCGCGGGTTCCGAATCAAAAAAATAAGAATTTTGAGCATTAAAAAGCTTGTATCCATAGAACATCTGTCGTGACAGAGATAATGAATAAATAGGAATTAATATTATTCCAATTGCCATTAGAAAAGTAATTAGCATTTTTGGCTGGTAATTATTCCAAAAAAACTACAAATTCAGCAACAAAACCACTCATACCCGGTAATGCAAGTGAAGCCATCGAAAAGCTACTGAACATCGTGAATACTTTTGGCATTGGGATAGCTATTGCACCCATTTCGTCAAGATAAGCAAGACGTATTCTATGAGATATTATTTGTAAAAGAGCTACATTAAGTCCTGTATCACTTATCGAACCAATTCCTATAATTATAAAGTCCATATGAGATATAGACGAATACGCTATACTCTTTTTTTTTATTCCGTTGATCAAGAGATGTTGAAGCCGCATAGATCATTTGAATTGTGCCCACTATTACTAACCAAGGGGAAAATAAATAATGGATGTGAGAAAATAATTCCATATTGATATGAATCAACCCGTATGCTCCCATTTTTAATAAGATTCCAGCTAGGAGCATACAAGTACTATAATGTACTTCTCCATGGGTATCTGGTAACCATGTATGTAAAGGTATAATCGGTGATTTGACAGCAAAAGCAATAAAAAACCAATAATAGAATAGTATTTCTAAGGCCCCAGGATACGACTTATTGGCCAATGTTTCAAAATTTAATGTTGGTTCACTAGAACCATATAAACCGATACACAGAACTCCCATTAATAGAAAAACGGAGCCTCCAGACGTGTACAAAATAAATTTTGTAAGCCGAATACAGACGTTTCTTTCCTCCCCACATAGATAGCAGCTAAAGTGGTGATGAATCCTGTTAGTAAAATGGGTCCTATATAAAATAAAGTCCATCTATTCCTAATCTCCAAAGGAACTCAAAAAAAACTGACCTATTTAGAATCCTCCACTAATAACTAATAAAAGGGAATTCTAAGATGTATATACAAATAGTATACCAACGAATGATCCTTTTTTTCCTATGTGGAAAAAAGAAAATTAAGGAACCCGCAGATATTGGAAAAACCACAATTAGCGTTAACCAAAGAAAAAATTCGTGGTAAAGACAAGATATACTTGGACCAGAAAAACCCGTGCTCATAATATTCTTATGAGCACAAATTTTGTCGGTAAAAAAATAAAATAAAATGGGTTATGGGTTCAAGTCTAGTTTTCTAGAGCGTATTAATAAGTTAGCCCCATACTGCGAGTTGTTTCATGCCATAAATAAACCCGAACACTCAAAAAATCTGTTGGACAGGCAGATTCGCATCTTTTACAACCAACGCAGTCTTCTGTTCTTGGAGCAGAAGCAATTTGTTTTGCTTTACATCCGTCCCAAGGTATCATTTCTAATACATCAGTTGGGCAAGCTCGGACACATTGAGTACATCCTATACATGTATCATAAATCTTTACTGAATGTGACATTGGATCTGTGCATTTTTGAACGTTGATAAGATTTCAATCTGGTAATCTTAGAAACAAACCATATATTTAGATACCAAACGAATCAACAAGTTATCAGAATTTTTCTAATCAATCTATTTCTGGATTGCTTTAGTAGACAAGGCCAAAATACTTTGATTTAGTCTATTTTTTTAACCAAGACCATACCTTAATGTAGCAACTATACGAATTTTCATTTCTTTATTTTTTTTTATTTATTAATTTTTTATTTATTAATATTGAATATTTTAAATATTCAAATTTATATAATAAATACTACTTACTCAATAAATTGGATTCATTAATACGAGTTGATTTTCGATTACGATAAATTGCTGAAACAATAGCTGCTTCAGCGGCTGCAATAGCTATAACAAAAATTGATAAGATTTCTCCCTTTAATTGACGATTATCAAAAAAATCAGAAAAAGGTACAAAATTAATATTAACCACATTCAGTATAAGTTCAAGACACATAAGGTAAATATTGTAAAATTGTTCGATTTTCCGCAATTTTCTCCATCCCTCTATGTAAATATGTAAATAACCCAATATTGGTTCACAGTCAACAACATTTTCGCCATCTAGAGTAACGATGAGTTGAAGAACGCCATACATTAATTTTTCAATTAACAAATTTTTGTCTCTCGAATACTCAATTGACCAATTAATTCTTTATAATGTACTCTATTTTTTTTTGACAAATAAGCCAACAGCCGTTGACGTTTTCCTAAAATTTTTCGCAATCCTCTCTGAGATAAAAAATCTTTTTTGTGCAATTCTAAATGCGAAGTAAGCCTCCGTATCTTATTGGTAAAACTTATTATTTGAAATTCAACAGACCCTCTGTTTTCTTCTTTAGAGCTAATCGAAATCAATACATTTTTGATCATACAAGATTTTCCCTCTTCTAATTTTTTAACGATATGTATTTGACTGATGAATAAGAATAATGTTAGTAATTTACTGTGGTATATACAACAACTGGAATTTCTTTATCGAATAGGGATAGGATATAATATATATAGGAAAAGGGTGCTACCAACAACGTTTCAACTCGGAATACATATATATCCTTAACATACTGAAACGACTGCCATTATTTGTATCAAACCAATAGCGATTCATACAAGCTAAATCCTCTAATCGATAATTAGAGCAAGTCAAAAGTTGGACTTTAATTAATTCATTCTTTTTTTTTTCAAGATGCTTATGTTTGTCAAAAAATTGACTACAGTTATTCACGATGCAAAATCCTAAATTTTTATTCCTATTTTTGGAATTGAAATTCATTTTCATTCTAAATTCTCTACGATATTTATGAGATAAAATGGTTTCAGGAGCAAGTAAATCAAAAAAATTCTTATCAATATCTGCTTGTTCTGGGTATCCTTGATTAGTTTTATGCTTACTCTTATGAACCAATGAAATACATAAAGTTTGATACAGAATAAACCGTCTATCATTTTTTACAGACAAACGAGCGGGTTCGATAACTAATATTCCTTTTTTGATCAATTCTACAACATTTAAATGATTCTGAATTAGCAGTATATCCAAGGTCATTTCTCTTCGCTGAACCGAAGATATAACAATTTTTCTTGGGTTTAACAGCCTAAGTAGTAGACAATATATTTTGATATTATTAATCATTCGTTGATTCAAAGCATCACCCCATCTCAATTGAAAAATTAAATAACGTTTCAGCAAGAAATTGAATTCTGCTTCTACCTTGCTTTTGTTTTGATGATTTGTTGAAAAGTGGGATTCAAGATTTATCGGTTTTTGTACATCTGATCTAAGATCTCTTTTGCTTGTTAGATTTTTTTTTTTAGACGGTATAAGCCATTCAACCTTTTTGTTCTCAACGATGTTTTTATTTTCCCGATGAACATTTTTATTTAGATTCCTTCGTAAAAGAAGTCCTTTACTTGGTATAACCCAAGGTTTCATTTTATATAGATTAGAAAGTATTAAAAATTCTGGGAAAAGCCAAAAGTCTAGGGTTGAGATAGGACACTTTCGTATTTCCTCATTCATTCCCGTCCAATCTAAAAAGGTTTTTGGGGGGTTGGGTACCTTAATTTTAAGTTTTTTCGGAAGCGCGAGATAAAAAAGGGTTTTTTTAACAACTTTTTGATAATTATTAGTCTTAATCTTAGTATTTTGATTACTCTTAGTATCGATCTTGATCCAGTATTCAATAGCGATCTTTTGTCTAAGATCAAAATGGAGAGTTTTCCAATCAAAATATTTTCTATCGGTTTTTTTTTTTTTAGACTTTCTATCGCTCTTTCCTATATAATTTCCTATATAATTAGTAATAGGACTCCTTTCCCATATATCAAAAAAGTTGTATTTATGCGTGTTTGAGGTGGAATAACTACCTTGTTTTCTATTTACTTGTGTTTCAAAAGGTGATCCATAAATAGATAAGTCCCCCCCTTTTTTATTTTCAGAATTACTAGATTGATATGATAAAAGATCATATCGAGAGTTTTTTTTTAAATTCTCTTTTTTAGTCTGTAAGAAATAGGTTTCAACAGGATTTTGTTTTTTGAACGAGATTAATACATCTTTTTCATATGAACCCCTTTTGCAATTTTGAGCCTTTTGAGCCATAGGGTGTTGAGAAATTTTATTTCTCAACCCTTTGGGTAATAATCTAGACCATCGAATCTTAGATAAATTATATTGATGATGATGTCGTTTTAATTTATTTACCCAGGTTTTCCAGTGATTTGTTCTATAATTGAAGCGTTTATTCTGATTTAATTGCAAGCGAATTATCCCTTCAAAGGAATCCTTAAAAGGAATTTCGTAATCGTGATATTTAAAAACATATCTTAATTTATCCAAATTAATACCTTGAGTTTGTGATAAGTTGTAAAATACATATGCCTGTGACAAGTAGAATAAGTAGCAATATTTTTGTGAATTTATTTGATTCCTAATAGTATTAATTGACTTTTCTATAGTTGAAATAATTGAAATAAAGTGAATTCTATTTTCGTTTTTTTTATTAATTCTTTCTTCATGCGCTTCATGAATATTTATGAATTTATTGATTAATTTGTTTGTTGAGTCGAGAAAAGGTTGTCTAATGAGTTTAGAAAGATTAATGATAGACAAAACCGGATTTATGTATATTCTTTCAAAAATAAAATTTATAAAGAAATATATTTTCGAGATTAATCGAATATTTCTCCGTTTTATTATTTCAAAAAAGAAATTTGAAAATTCCAATCTTTTATCTTTATAAATTCTTTTGTTAGCACTAATATATATTCTTGTGTTTTTTTTTTTATCTTTTGTCATTCTTTCTATTTGATTCCGGATTGTGATTGCCCTAGCAGTTAGATCCTTATTTTTTTTTTCTGTCATTGTCCGGTTTGAAGATTGAATTTGACTAATCAATGATTCAGGAATTGTCTCATTGATGCTTGTAGAATCTTTATTGTTTTTCGTTTGATTTGATTTATAGACCTTGTTTACGCTAAAGAATAAGATTGGGTTTAATTTTGAAAATACTCTTATTTTTTTTTCTATCAAAAAGGAATTTTGTATAACCCAATTTTTTATTTGTTTTGAAATTAATTTCGTCTTTCCCTTTAAAGTTTTTCGAACTAAAAAATACCTATTTTTCGATTTTCCAATATTTGTTTCCAATTCCTTAAAAATAGGTTTAAAAAAGGAAGATCGTTGTCGAGGAGAACCAAAAGGAAGGTCCGTTTCCAGTCCCCAAACTGTTAAAAAACAAAAATCATTTCTTTCTTTTTTATTTTGCATTAGATTTCTACGAGAGACTCGTAGTTTCGATTTGTGCCAAGGTTTCAGGCAGAAAGGAAATAGGATTTTTATCTGCATACCCTCTCTTAACCAATTTTTCGGAAATTCAGTTTCTGATAATTGAATACCATTATATGTACATTTAATATGCACTTCTCTATTCCATTCCTGTAGATCCTCAGACCATTCAGGACTTTGCAATAAAACCATACGTCCAAGATTTTTTGCTATTATCAATGAAGGCAATAGAATATATTTTCTCAAATTCGAGTGAATTATTAGCATCAAACTTCTTGTTTTTCTTGCAATTGAAATCCTATTCCATGCTTCAGCTATATCTGCCCGGATTTGCTCTTGTCGTCTGTTCTCTTCTTTTTTATCCGTTTCTTTTTTATGTTCTTTTTTTGTTTCTTCATCCGTATTTTCAAAAATTTTGACGTCCATTCGATTGTGTATCCAATTTGGAAAAATTGCTTTAATAAGCCCGGATTTATCGAATGAAAACCAAGGGGATTTTTTGATTATATCCAAAAAAAGAGGAGAATGTACATTTGCTTGAAATGGTTCCCACATACTAATTTTACGTCTTTGAACGCGGCTAGAACCTTTAATTATTCCCCGCCGAAAATCGGATTGTTGGTAATACCGTACCAAAACTATTCTCCTTCTTAGATCTTTTCTTTTTATATTAGCATCTTTATTTTTCTTAGTATCTTTATTACTATTAGTAATAGTATTTTCCTTGATAGGAGTTAAAACCACTACAAATTTGGCTTTTCTTGAGCGAATTTGCGCCCGCCTATTTGGGTATTCTCCTAATTTTTGTTGTAACTCGGTAATTAATTCATATGGCTGCCGAGGAACTCTTTTACGGATTTCTCTTAGTCCACTAGAGTCTTTTGTAATTTTATTGAGATTAAGATGGTTTCGAAAGGTTTTAAAAAAAATTTTGAAAAATTCTCTTTCTTTTTCAAAATCTATTTTTACTTCTTCTTGGTCTGACAATAAACAAGGATTTAAATTTAAATTATGAGTTGATTCGGTATCAAATTCACCAGTTAATAATAATAAATTATTATATTGAGCTGCGTCCTCTTTTAGTTCCATTTTTTCGGAATCGGAATAGATAAAAGTAAAAAGGATATCATGAATCTGATTTATACCAACCGTCTCCCTTAAATTTTCTTTAGAAGTTTTCAAATTATTAGGTAATGGTTTTTTTTTTTTTTTTGAAAAGCTTATTTTGAAAAAGTATGGGCTATTCAACAAGGGATCATACATTTTAGAAAAATAGTTGTTATAAGTACCATCAGTACATAATCTAATTCTTGTTTCGAGTATATCGATAAAAGGAAATTCTTTTTCTAAAGTTTCAATTCTAGTTCGAAACTCGATGCTTGTATTATTACTTTGTGGGTTTTTAGGATAAAGAGGATGGGTGTAAAAAGGGGAAGTGTTAGTTAGTGTCAACAAGAATCTTTTTGTTATTCTTTCTAAAAAAATGAATAA